CGGGTTCTTTAATTTTTTTTCTTCCTCATAAAGGAAATAAGGTAATTAGATGGTATACTATTTGTATATGTATTTTAGAGCTTCTTCTCCTAACCTATGTATTCCGTTATCATTTCCAATCAGATGATCCATTAATCCAACTAGTGGAAGATTATAAATGGATTCATTTTTTTGATTTCCATTGGAAATTAGGAATAGATGGACTTTCTATAGGACCTATTTTACTAACGGGATTTATCACTACTTTAGCTACGTTAGCCGCCTGGCCTCTTACTCGGGATTCTCGATTATTCCATTTTTTGCTATTAGCAATGTATAGCGCTCAAATAGGGCCATTTTCTTCTCAGGATCTTTTACTTTTTTTCATCATGTGGGAGTTGGAATTAATTCCGGTTTATCTCCTTCTATCCATGTGGGGAGGAAAGAAACGGATGTACTCGGCAACTAAATTTATTTTGTACACGGCAGGAGGTTCTGTTTTTCTATTAATGGGAGTTATGGGTCTTGGTTTATATGGTTCTAATGAACCAACATTAGATTTTGAAACATCAATTAATCGACCGTATCCTGTGGCCTTGGAAATAATATTTTATATCGGATTTTTGATTTCGTTTGCTGTCAAATCGCCGATTCTACCTTTCCATACATGGTTACCTGATACCCACGGCGAAGCTCATTACAGTACTTGTATGCTTTTAGCTGGAATCTTATTAAAAATGGGGGCATATGGATTGATTCGGATTAATATGGAATTATTACCTCATGCTCATTCTATTTTTTCTCCCTGGTTGATGATAATAGGCACAATACAAATAATCTATGCAGCTTTAACTTCTTCCGGCCAACGTAATTTTAAAAAAAGAATAGCCTATTCTTCTGTATCGCATATGGGTTTGATACTTATAGGAATTGGTTCTATAACCGACGCAGGACTCAATGGAGCCATTTTACAAATAATTTCTCACGGATTTATTGGGGCGGCCTTTTTTTTCTTGGCAGGAACAAGTTATGATAGAATACGTCTTGTTTATCTCGACGAAATGGGCGGCGTAGCTATCCCAATGCCAAAAATATTTACGCTGTTTAGTAGCTTTTCTATGGGCTCCCTCGCATTACCAGGTATGAGTGGTTTTGTTGCAGAATTAATCGTATTGTGGGGACTAATTACCAGTCAAAAATATCTTTTCATGCCAAAAATTCTACTGACTTTTGTAATAGCAATTGGAATGATATTAACGCCCATTTATTCATTATCTATGTCACGCCAGATGTTCTATGGATCCAAGTTATTTAATGCCCCTACTTCTTATCTTTTTGATTTTGGACCGCGCGAGTTGTTTGTTTCAATCGCTATCTTTCTACCCATAATAGGGATTGGAATCTACCCGGATTTTGTTCTGTCACTCTCAGTTGAGAAGGTTGAAGTTCTTTTATCTAGTTTTTTATAGAGATTTTTCCTAAAGACAAAATTAGATAATTTTTAAAAACTTGTTGTAGAATAGACAAAAGAATGCTTTTTTCTATTATTTCAAATAAAGTGAAAAATGAATTTTTATTTTAACCCGATATGCGCGGTCTTTGCGAGAACCGCGCGAATCACTACACTATTGGTACTGGATTCACGCAGTTCGTTCCAAAGTTTTTTATAGACAGCTCGAGTTAGTTTGTAGTCGTAAGAAGCTTCCTTAGCTAGACGGTAATGTAAATGAACCATAACTATGTAGCCCTATTCCTAATAGATTAACTCCAAAATAGCATATCCAAATTATCAGAAAACCTAGAACCGCCACCAGTGCGGAATTTTCACCCGGGAAATTCTTATTTGTTCGAATATGTAAATAAATAGCGAATATCATCCAAGTAATAAAGGCCCAAATTTCTTTTGGGTCCCAACTCCAATATGATCCCCACGCTTCATTCGCCCAGACTGCTCCTGAAATAATACCCGTAGTTAAAAAAAGAAATCCTAGACTAATCACACGATAACTCCAAAAATCCAATTGTTGAATTAACTGGCTCTTGTAATAATTCTTACCAGAAACAAAAGAAGTATTTCTTAAAATAGTACTTCGGTCATAGCTATATTGGATTTCGTTAAATGAAAACGATTTTAAAAACCGATTACTTTTCTTTCGAAATGTAAAGACTAGAAGTGCAGCGGATAATAATGATCCACACAGAAGAGCGGCATAGCTCAATATCATCATACTTACGTGCATTATTAACCACTCAGATTGGAGCGCAGGGACTAATATTTCAGGTTTCTTTATTTCACTTAAAAGACTTGAAGTAGCAAAGCCTTGGGTAAAAATAGTACTCGAGGCGGTTATTGCACTTAGATTTTTATTTTTTTTGAAATAGGCGACTATATGAATAAGGGAGAAACTCCACGAAAGAAAGATTAATGATTCGTATAAATCACTTAGTGGAAAATGACCGGAATAAATCCAACGAGTCACTAATAATCCTGTTAAACACAAAAAGGTCGGTATCATGCCCTTTTCTGATAACTCATATGGTTTTATGAGTTCAGTGACCAATAGGTTGAAAAACCAAATTGAAATGACAATTGAAACAATTGAAAAGGAAATATGATGTAATATATGCTCTAAGGTTGAAAATATCATAAAAAAAAGAGTAATCCCTTAATTTAAGTATAAATGAAAAGCGGGAATTTAATTCATTTTTCATTATAAGATCTATTGTCTGGTGTTTCGAAGACGGCATGCCGCTACTCGGACTCGAACCGAGATGCTCTAGCACTGCTTCCTAAGAGCAGCGTGTCTACCGATTTCACCATAGCGGCTTGTTCGAACCCATAATAGGCTATTTATATTGAATTGTCAAGATTGACAGTGTCACTTCACTGAAAAAATTTTTGAATAACAATTCAAATTCATAACAATTAGTTCCCATTTAACTTATTTCATAAATTTAAAACAACCAAATGAATTTTCTCGCGGAACATAAAAGAAACCTTTTTTGGATTTTTCTAAAGTAAGACATTGTTTGTCTATAATATTCCGAAAGTTTTCGTCTTTTATTGGTTGAGCTGAAATCAAAAAATATCCGAGAACTCTATAGTCATTCCGAGAAAGACAAAGTCAGAAAGTTATACAAGTTTTCAAAATTGAATCAATAGAGTTTCTCTCGTTAATTTGAACTAAAGATCTTATTTCTGATCTTCTCTCGATATTCTTTAAGATATATCGATAAAGAAAACATATTATTAGCATTTGAATTATAACAAAAAGGGTCGATGGGGAAAATAAGACTCCCCACCAACAAAATGAAAAATAGAGTCCTAAAAAAAGGTAAAACCTTGGTTTTTCTTATTGTATTTTTTCTTAGAATTTGCGAAATTTTCAAATTCTTAATGTTCCATTTTTTCATATGATCACAAAACGGAGTCTATTTCATATAGATTAGTTCAAACTAATAGAGAGTTGTAATTGAGAATTTGATAGTAAGACTGAAATGAGCCAATTTTAACGTCAAATAGATTCCGAGTCTTCCAACATTTTAGGACTTATTTGCTCGTCGCATAAAAAAACTTTTTGATTTGCCGGTAGAAAGAGATTTTCCTAATGACAAAGCTTTTAACGCCGATGAATATCCCTTCCTTTTCCAAATATTTTGACGAATACGCTTTTTTGATCTAGAAGTGCGTTTTTTTGGAACTGCCATTTCAAAATGAAGAGGTTACTCATTGTTATAGTTGGATGTGAAAGACATCTATTGTTCAAAAGAATCCTTACTTACTATTCATTATAATTACTATTCATTATCTAGTTATTCTTTTAGTCCTTATCATCACAAATAAATCTAAATTTATGAAACTTCTCCACAAGATTCCTACAAATTTTTTGTTCAAAAAGGTTTTTTATACTCTAGAAGGCTTCTAAGAACAAATAAGTTGTATGGATTAGTAGTCCTTTTATTTTTCGTTTTTCTCAGATATTTCTATAATCAGCTATGATATATAAATCTAATTTGTGGAACTAAAAAAAAGAATCTAAAAGATCTATCTCCAGTGCTTTTTGTCATTCGACACTGCATTTCCATGTAATAAAATCAAGTTTCAAATATTATATATACACTCAGATATTCTAACGGTTTCTAATAACAAAAATATTTTTTATAAACAAAAAAAAGAATCATAATCAATCTCATAAGGAATTAGTTAATAAGTTGAAAAAAACCGAAACTAACTAAAAAAAAAACGACGAGTTATTAAGCCGATGACATTAGTGAATTCCACGATTTATATCAGAATCAAGTACTTTGGAGTGTAATTCCTGATGCTTGCTATAAAAAAAACCATTGTTAGAAAAATTTCTATTTTCGATCTCTTCCTAAATTTGTATATTTTCAAAATACAAATATATTTAAAATAAAGAAGTATTTTTTTTTACAGAACTTGGTCATATTATTTGACCACGTCTAACTTCTTGAGTTGAATATTTGAACTATTTCGAAAAACTCAGATACAGAATTAAGTACGAGTATCAAATGCTAAATTTTTATTTACGTTAAAATTTTTTAAGTTAGTGCATATTTTGATTTTTTTTATTGATCCCTTTTGAAAGGGGTGGGGTCCAGTTAATCCGAAGCAATTAATTCAGACTAAAAAACTTTTTTTATGGAACAAACATCTCAATATGCATGGATAATACCTTTCCTTCCACTTTCAGTTCCTATATTAATCGGGGTCGGACTTCTTCTTTTTCCGTCGGCAACCAAAAGTCTTCGTCGTATGTGGGCTTTTCAAAGTGTTTTAGTATTAAGTATAGTCATGATTTTTTCGATCAATTTATCGATTCAGCAACTAAATAGCCGTGCTACCTATCAATATGTCTGGGCTTGGATTCTCAATAATGATTTTTCTTTAGAATTTGGCTACTTAATCGATCCGCTTACTTCTATTATGTCAATATTAATCACTACTGTTGGAATTTTGGTTCTTATTTATAGTGATAATTATATGTTTCATGATCGTGGATATTTGAGATTTTTTGCTTATATGAGTTTTTTCAGTACTGCCATGTTGGGATTAGTTACTAGTTCCAATTTGATACAAATTTATATTTTTTGGGAATTAGTAGGAATGTGTTCCTATCTATTAATAGGATTTTGGTTCACACGTCCTGTTGCAGCCAATGCTTGTCAAAAAGCGTTTGTAACTAATCGTGTTGGGGATTTTGGTTTATTATTGGGAATTTTGGGTTTTTATTGGATAACAGGGAGTTTTGAATTTCGGGATTTATTTCAAATATTCAATAACTCGATTTTTCATAATGAGTTAAATTTTTTATTTGTTACGTGGTGCGCTGGTTTATTCTTTTCGGGTGCTGTTTCGAAATCTGCACAATTCCCCCTTCATGTATGGTTACCAGATGCAATGGAAGGGCCGACTCCTATTTCGGCTCTTATCCATGCCGCTACTATGGTAGCCGCGGGAATTTTCCTTGTAGCTCGACTTTTACCTCTTTTCATTATTATACCTCAAATAATGAATTTAATTTCTTTAATAGGGATAATAACACTATTTTTTGGAGCTACTTTAGCTCTTGCTCAAAAAGACATTAAGAGAGGTTTAGCCTATTCCACTATGTCTCAATTGGGTTATATGATGTTAGCTCTAGGTATGGGGTCTTCTCGAAGTGCTTTATTTCATTTGATTACTCATGCTTATTCGAAAGCATTATTGTTTTTGGGATCGGGTTCTGTTATTCATTCAATGCAAACTATTGTTGGTTATTCTCCGACTAAAAGTCAAAATATAGTTTTTATGGGAGGTTTAAAAAAACATGTACCAATTACCAAAAGTGCGTTTTTATTAGGCACACTTTCTATTTGTGGGATTCCACCTCTTGCTTGTTTTTGGTCCAAAGATCAAATTCTTAATGATAGTTGGTTATATTCAGCAATTTTTGCAATAATAGCTTGGTCTACGGCGGGATTAACCGCATTTTATATGTTTCGGATCTATTTACTTACTTTTGAAGGACATTTAAATGCTCATTTTCAAAATTTCAGTGGAAAAAAAAAGACTTCCCTCTATTCAATATCTCTATGGGGTAAAGAAGGTTTTAAAGTCAATAACAAAAACTTTCATTTGTTAACTTTATTAATAATGACGAAAAAGAAAAGTGCTTATTTTTTTTCACAGAAAATAGATCGAATTGATGAGAATGCAAGAACTAGAAGCCAACCTTTTCTTACTATTTCTCGTTTTGGCAAGAAGAAAACTTTTGCGTATCCTTATGAATCGGATAATACTATATTATTTCCTATCCTTATATTAGTCTTCTTTACTTTCTTTGTTGGATTCATAGGAATTTCTTTTAATGGCGTCGATTTGGATATTTTATCCAAATGGTTAACCCCCCCGATAAATCTGTTACATCAAAATTCGAATTATTTAACAGATTGGTCGGAATTTGCGAAAGATGCAGTGTTTTCAGTTAGTCTAGCCTATCTTGGAATAATTATAGCATTTTTTTTTTATAAGCCTCCGTATTCCCCTTTTACAAATTTGGATTTAGTTAATTCATTAATTAAAAAAAATCTTACGAGAATTTTTTCTGACAAGATAAAAAATGGTATATATGCTTGGTCATATAATCGTGGTTATATAGACGCTTTTTATGCAACATACTTAACAGGGACGATGAGAAGAGTGTCTGAATTCACTCATTTTTTTGATAGACAAGTAGTTGATGGAATTACAAATGGAGTTGGTCTTATGAGTTTTTTTGTAGGAGAGGCGATCAAATCTATTGGCGGCGGGCGCATTTCTTCGTATCTTTTCTTGTATTCTTCTTACGTCTCAATTTTTTTATTAATTGCTTATTTCTTATCTAGAAGATAAAATTTTCGCTATTCTATTCTTGAATCTAAACATACGAGGATAGAATAGTGAAAAAAAAAAATAAAGCGTGAGTATTTAAAAGCTCAATTTCATTAATAAGAATCATTTTGTTATTTTTTCTTTCGGTTTTTTGATCCTAGATCAATTATCAAAAAAATCGGAAAATGTTACAAAATTTATATTAACCGCATTTAATATAAGTTCAAGACACATAAGAGCCCTAACCATATTTCGACTCGTGATCAATCCATATAGACCGACAGAAAATAAATAGGCACTCAAAATAAGTACATGCTCGAGCATCATTAACAAACTCCTTATCAATCTCGATTCATTTCAATATGAACAAAAATTTCACTAATTAGATTAACTCGAACATAGCAAGTAATAAAATAAAGAAATCGATTGGTAATAGATCGAACTAATAAAGTAAAGAATTTTTTTCTACATGAAGTCAAATAGAATAGAAAGGAAATGAATGTGATAGTCCAGAATACAGTTTGATTTTGATTCCCCCTTCTCAAAAGTGATTATTGACGAGCTACAGCAATTGCGCCTATTAACGCAACTAAAAGAATTATTGAAATGAGTTCAAATGGAAGAAAAAAATCTGTTGATAGATGAAT